CAACTAACGGGGGAAGGGTTATATAAAACTCGCTCTCTATTTCACAAAAAAATGGGAAGTTATAGATAAAATTAGGATAATGGGGGGGAGAGGATCACCATATATAACACAAAATTTCTCCCCCAATTTTTTCGAGTCGAGCTTCTCGGTCTGTCATTATACCTCGAGAAGTAGAAAGAATTACAATACCCATTCCGCCTAAAATCTTAGGAATTCCTTGATAGTTGGAATAGATTCGTAGACCGGGTCGGCTGATACGTTTTAAAATAGTTCTATATATTTCCTTTCTAGTCCTTCTATGTCGCAGGGTTAAAACCAAGAAAGATTTGTTATTTTCCTGATGTTTCCGAACATTTTCAATAAAACCTTCTCGTAGAAGTATTTTAACAATGTTTTCGGTAATATTAGTAGATGCTATTCGAACCGTTCCTTTTTTATCCATGTCAGCATTTCTTATAGAAGTTATTATATCGGCAATAGTATCCTTACCCATGACGAACTATAATTATTTGTACCCCCTAATTTTAATATAATCAACATGTTTTTTTGAATTATTAAAATAAAATTAATTTAATATTATTAATATTATTTAATATTAATATAAATTTATATATATTTATTAATTAAAAGTATATGCGTGAGACATAATCCAATCTACTAACTTGACCCATTTTAGATACCTCACTACATCATAGTCTAATCTACTAGTATTTATAATACTTCGGGAGCTAATGAAACTATTTTAGTAAAATTCAACTGTCTCAATTCCCGAGCGATCGCGCCAAAAACTCGAGTTCCTTTTGGATTTCCTTCTTGATCAATAACAACCGCAGCATTGTCATCATATCGTATGATCATACCGTTGTTACGTTTGAGTTCTTTACATGTACGTACAATTACAGCCCTAATCACTTCTGATCTTTCTAGAGGCATATTTGGTATTGCTTCTTTGATTACGGCAACAACAACGTCACCAATATGAGCATATTGTTGATTACCAGCTCCTATGATTCGAATACACATCAATTTTCGAGCTCCGCTATTATCCGCTACATTCAAAAGGGTCTGAGGTTGAATCATATCATTTTTTTTTTTTTTATCTGTTATTTCACTGCAAAGGATAAAGAAAAAAATAAATATTGCCTGTCCAGAAATAAATAAACCTATATTTTTTCATCATCAATACCCCTTTTTTATTTCTACATCCCTATCACACAATAACGAATTGAGTTCGTATAGGCATTTTGCACGCAGCTATTGAAATAGCTGCTCTGGCTACAGTTTCTGATACCCCGCCCATTTCATAAAGTAGTCGACCTGGTTTAACAACGGATACCCAATATTCTGGGGCTCCCTTCCCCGAACCCATACGTGTTTCCGCGGGTCTTACTGTAACAGGTTTGTCGGGAAATATACGTACCCATATTTTTCCGCCACGACGCGCATATCGTGTCATTGCTCTTCGTCCTGCTTCTATTTGTCTAGCCGTGATCCAAGCGGGCTCAAGTGCCTGAAGAGCGTATCTGCCGAAACAAATATGATTGCCCCGACAAGATATTCCCTTCATTCTTCCTCTATGTTGTTTACGAAATTTGGTTCTTTTTGGGTTATAGTTGATGGTTGTTTCTTAAATTAATTCCACCTCTATTACAGAACCGGACATGAGAGTTTCTTCTCATCCGGCTCCTCACGAATGAAATGATTCATTAATATTACTGCGGATACACATGTATTTAATAAAATAAATAATATATAATACACTACACTTAGACTTAGTAATGTAATGGGATTTATTGAAATTTAATTTGTTAATAGTATTGTTATATAGTAAGAGTAAGCTGTATATACCATACAACCGGACATTTATATATATATATATATTTTTATTTATAGAATGTTTCTTTATATAACATATAACGTAATGAATTCTTATTTTTTTTCCTATTGAATCGTGCCAAAATATTGTAATTCAATAACTAAAACTAAAGGTTTCGCGGGCGAATATTGACTCTTTCCTCCTTCATTCGTAGGGTCAATTCATGACTTTTTAGAATAAATCAATAAATCAATTTGTTCTTGGTTCGTTCCGCCATCCCGCCCAATGAATAATTTAATTAAGATTCGTTTTCAAGAGAATCTCATATAATCATAGGTTCTGTCGTTCCCATAGCCTCTTCGTTAATGGTTAGGCCCGAACTCCGCAATGGAGCCCCCGACAAAATTCGTTCCTGAGTCAATTTCCTTAGTTTCTATTAACCCGAGGCTCTTTATCTTTATTATCTTTATTATTTATATCAGTATCGGTATTGATGCTTTATCACACTGCCTTTTGTGAGATAATTCATAGACCATACATATTTGGAATCATATATCATTGATATTTTTGTTCTCTCTTTCTATCATCCTTCCATTTATCCACATCCCCCCCTTTTTTTTTTGCCTTGCAACCTATAATCAGATTTCTATTTTTTTTTTTTTGAAAAAATTTCAGTTGCTACAACTATATGATCGATCCAGTCATATAGTGACTGTTTTTTGGAATCTCGACAATACGAAGCAATAAGTTGGTTATTAGTTTATATAGTTAGTAAGTTCATAGTAGGGGTTAGTAATTTTTTTTTTTTTTTAATCCCAACTATAAACGAACTCTAAAAAAACTAACGAGTCACACACTAAGCATAGCAATTATATTAAATTAAATGGTCAATCGAATTTTTATTAAATCTTATAGAATTAGAATTGCTCATTTTTGTTTGATTTAACGTAAAAAGGATGAAAACAGTTTGTCATTTTCTTTTTTTGTTCTATTGTTGGGCAGGCCGGCAAGACAAATAAAATAAAGGTCCATTATTTATTATTCCTCGTCCACAAATATCCAAATTTTTATGCCTAATACTCCATAGATAGTTCGAATTGTATAGGAACAATGATCAATTTTAGCGCGAATTGTTTGTAGAGGAACCCTACCCTCTCTGATCCATTCGACACGTGCAATTTCTTTTCCGTCGATACGCCCTGCGATTTGCACTTGAATTCCTTTTGTATCCGTTTGTTCAGTTAATTCAATAGCTTTTTTCATTGCCTTTCGAAATGAAACTCTATTTTTTAATTGTAAAGCTATATATTCTGCAAGAATATTAGGTTGTCCATAAGGTTTTTCAACCCTTGTGATAGCAATGTTGAGTCTCCGATTCATAGAATGAAACTTCTTTTGTACATTCATCTGTAATTCTTCGATTCCTCGTGCTCGGCCTTCTATTAATAAGTTTGGGAATCCAATATAGATTATGACTTGGATCAAATCGATTCTTTTTTTAATTTCGATACGTGCAATTCCTTCGAAACCCGAAGGCGTTTTCTTATTTTTTTGTACATAATTCTTGATACAATTCCGTATTTTTTCATCTTCTTGTATACCCGCGGAATAATTTTTTGGTTGTGCGAACCAAAAGGAATGATGACTTTGGGTTGTACCAAGTCTGAAACCGAGTGGATTTATTTTTTGTCCCATATTTTTATTTTTATATTATCTTTCTATACCTATGAATCTTTAGATTTATCCTTCAATACAATTGTTATATGACAAGTAGGTCTTTTTATCGGATAACTACGTCCTCGAGCCCGAGGTCTTAATTTTTTCACAATAGTACCCCCATTGACTTCAGCTTTACTAATAAATAAATGAGCTTCGTTTAAGCCCATGTTATGGATAGCATTTGCTGCTGCAGAATAAACCAATTTCAAAACGGGAAAAGATGCTCGATAAGGCATGAGTTCTAGTATCATAAGTGTTTCCTCATAGGAGCGTCCGCGAATTTGATCAACTACTCTTCGTGCTTTGAAAACAGACATACATATATGTTGAGCTAAAACTCTCACTTCTGTACTTGAACGCAAGTTATTTCTCTTTATCATAAGGCTATCCCCTATTAAAATAAAAATTTTCAATTTATTTATATTTTTATTTTATTATTTTTATAATATATATATATAATATAATATTAATAATAATAATATATTAATTTAATTAATTTAACATTAACGACGAGATTTATTATCGTTTCTTGCATGTCTTGCGAAAGTTAGAGTAGGCGCGAATTCTCCCAATTTATGACCTACCATACGATCTGTTATATAAATAGGTAAATGCTCCTTTCCATTATGAATAGCGATTGTATGGCCAATCATTGTGGGTATAATGGTAGATGCCCTAGACCAAGTTACTATTATTTCTTTCTCCTCCCTCATGTTGAGTTTTTTAATTTTTTCCGATAAATGATTAGCTACAAAAGGATTTTTTTTTATTGAACGTGTCACAGCGGATTACTCCTTTTTTTACATTTTTAAAATTAGCATTCTATGTTCAATATCTCGATCTAAGTATAAAGGTAAGAAAAAATACAATAATGATGAATGGAAAAAGAAAAAAGATAAAATCCTTTAGCTAGATAAGGGGCGGATGTAGCCAAGTGGATCAAGGCAGTGGATTGTGAATCCACCACGCGCGGGTTCAATTCCCGTCGTTCGCCCATCACATTATTTCAAATTCCAAAAATTCGATTTTAAATATTCCTATTTACGGCGACGAAGAATAAAACTATCACTATATTTGTTCCTTTTCCTACTTCTTCTTCCAAGCGCAGGATAACCCCAAGGGGTTGCGGGTTTTTTTCTACCAATTGGCGCTCTCCCTTCACCGCCCCCATGGGGATGGTCTACAGGGTTCATAACTACTCCTCTTACTACAGGACGCTTACCTAGCCAACATTTAGATCCGGCTCTACCCAAACTTTTTTTGTTCACCCCAACATTACCCACTTGTCCGACTGTTGCTAAGCAGTTTTTGGATATCAAACGGACCTCCCCAGATGGTAATCTTAATGTGGCCGATTTACCCTCTTTTGCAATCAGTTTCGCTACAGCACCTGCCGCTCTAGCTAATTGCCCACCCTTTCCAAGTGTGATTTCTATGTTATGTATGGCCGTGCCTAAGGGCATATCGGTTGAAGTAGATTCTTCTTTTTTATCAATAAAAACCCCTTCCCAAACTGTACAAGCTTCTTCCAAAGCATACGGCTTTCTAGATGTATATGATGATATCTAGACAGATGGATCTTATATGAATCGTATGATGAAGTACCACATGAGTGGATATATAGGAATCCAAATCTGCCGAATCACTCATGTTATGATCTTCTACATCCTAGGTCTCCCCGTTCCGTCATCTGGCTTATGTTCTTCATGTAGCATTCACAGACCGAATGACTCTATGAAATTACGTCGATACTTCCACATATTGCGGGTAACGTAGGAGACATTTCTATTTTTCCCCGGGGGATCTTTATAATTACCACTGCTTAGCTTTCAATTCGCCTCTGACCATCAAATTAAATGTGAATAACCCGTCCTCCTTTCTTTGATTGAAACAAGGGGCGCTTCCGGTTCTGTGCGTGCTTCAAACAATTTTGTCTTCTCCATATTACCATATCTCTAGAGTCAATAATTTTCTATGAGGAACTACTGAACTCAATCACTTGCTGCCGTTACTCAACAGTTTTCTGCTGAGGTTTCTCCCGTAGAGGTAGTCAAATTGGATCAGTGATCGATTTCTAGGTTTCGTCGTAAACCTAATTGGTTACTTCCAATTACGTAAATCAATAGTTCAAACCGCACTCAAAGGTAGGGCATTTCCCATTGATATAGGAACTTCGGTACCAGAAACAATGGTATCTCCAATTATAGCCCCTCTGGGATGTAAAATATATCTCTTCTCACCATCCCCATAGTGTATGAGACAAATGTATGCATTTCGATTAGGGTCGTATTCTATGGTTACGATTCTACCAGATATGTCTTTTTTATTCCGTTGAAAATCGATTTTACGGTATAGACGCTTATGACCTCCCCCCCTATGCCCTGCGGTAATGATTCCTCTGGCATTACGACCTTTACTACAACGACGCTGTCCATGGATCAAATGATTTCGTGGATTGGATTTCACTTGACTGTCTATGGCTCCATTGCGTGTGCTCGGGGTAGAAGTTTTGTATAAATGTATCGCCGTGTTATTAAGTATTTTTCTTTAAGTTCTTTTCTCTATAAGAGGTGGAATAGAATAACCCGGTTGAAGCGTAATGATCATACGTTTGTAATGCATTGTATGTCCCATAATAGGTCCCATTCTTCTACCCTTTCCCGGGACTCGATGACTATTCATAGCTATTACCTTGACACCAAAGAAGAGTTCGACCCAATGCTTTATTTCTGTCCTAGTTGATCCTGATTCGACATTAGAAGTATATTGATTGTTCCCCAATAACCGAATACTTTTTTCTGTAAATACTGCATATTTGATTCCATCCATAAATCCATTTTCTTCCCTATGAGTTCCAGTATCGATAAGAATTCTAGTTCTTACTGTTCATATGTTATGGTATGAATATACCATACCAATTCGTTATGTATGGATGATGAGATTCCATTGATACAGAGCCAATTCCAATAGACTTATTGAACGTTCCCATTGGCGTGCATCCAGCAGGAATTGAACCTACGAATTTGCCAATTATGAGTTGGGCGCTTTAACCATTCAGCCATGGATGCTTAACAGGGATCATCGTACATCGTGAATAACCAAATTCCAATTGAAATGAAATCTTTAGGAGGAGTCAATGAAACGACATCAATTCAAATCCTGGATCTTCGAATTGAGAGAGATATTGAGAGAGATCAAGAATTCTCACTATTTCTTAGATTCATGGATCAAATTCGATTCAGTAGGATCTTTCACTCACATTTTTTTCCACCAAGAACGTTTTATGAAACTCTTTGACCCCCGAATTTGGAGTATCCTACTTTCACGTGATTCACAGGGTTCAAGAAGCAATCGATATTTCACGATCAAAGGTATAGTACTGCTTGTAGTAGCGGTCCTTATATCTCGTATTAACAATCGAAAGATGGTCGAAAGAAAAAATCTCTATTTGATGGGCCTTCTTCCTATACCTATGAATTCCATTGGACCCAGAAATGAGACATTGGAAGAATCTTTTTGGTCTTCCAATATCAATAGGTTGATTGTTTCGCTCCTGTATCTTCCAAAAGGGAAAAAGATTTCTGAGAGTTGTTTCATGGATCCGCAAGAGAGTACTTGGGTTCTCCCAATAAATAAAAAGTGTATCATGCCTGACCGGGGTTCGCGGTGGTGGAGGAACCGGATCGGAAAAAAGAGGGATTCTAGTTGTAAGGTATCTAATAAAACCGTAGCTGGAATTGAGATCTCATTCAAAGAGAAAGATAGCAAATATATGGAGTTTCTTTTTTTATCCTATACGGATGATCTGATCCGCAAGGACCATGATTGGGAATTGTTTGATCGTCTTTCTCCGAGGAAGAAGCAAAACATACTCAACTTGAATTCGGGACAGCTATTCGAAGTCTTAGGGAAAGACTTGATTTGTTATCTCATGTCTGCTTTTCGTGAAAAAAGACCAATTGAAG